ATAAATCTAAACAGCGCACAATAACATTTCGCCCCCTCTCCCAACTACTATTTTGAACCCTTGTCACCAACCTCATTATCCTAACCTGAGTAGGTAGCCAGCCTGTAGAACACCCATTCATCATCATCGGTCAATTAGCCTCCCTTACCTACTTCACCACCATCTTAATCCTCTTCCCCATCACCAGCACCCTAGAGAACAAAATACTCTACTAAAATACTCTAATAGTTTATAAAAACATTGGCCTTGTAAGCCAAAGAATGAAGACTACGCCCCTTCTTAGAGTTACCTCCCCATCAAAGAAAGAGGACTCAAACCTCTAACCCCAGCTCCCAAAGCTGGCATTTTAAATTAAACTATTCTCTGACCCACCCTATACAGCCCGAACGGCCCCACGAGATAACCCCCGCACAAGCTCTAACACAACAAACAAAGTCAACAACAGCCCCCATCCCCCCACCAAAAACATTCCAACGCCTCATGAATAGAACAAAGCCACACCACTAAAATCCAACCGAACAGCAAACACACCCCCGCTATCAACAGTGCCCACTCACCACCCCAAACACTCACCAAGCCCCCCAACAACTCCTCCAACAACAATAACCAAAACAAACCCCACGCCATACCCCACAACACGCCAATCCCCCCAAGCTTCTGGGTAAGGATCCGCTGCCAATGACACAGAGTATACAAAAACCACCAGCATGCCCCCCAAATAGACCATAAAGAGAACTAATGACACAAAAGAAACCCCCAAACTTACCAATCACCCACACCCCACCACCGACGCCGCCACCAAACCTACTACCCCATAATATGGAGAAGGATTAGAGGCAACCGCCAAGCCCCCCAAAACAAAGCACAACCCTATAAAAAACAAAAAATAAGCCATAGCAAATTCTTGCTTGGCTTTTCTCCAAGGCTTGTGATCTGAAAAACCACCGTTGATATCTCAACTACAAGAACAAAATAATGTAAAGCCCCTACATATTCGGTGCCCCCCCTACCCCCCCATGTTTTTACATAGGGTTATGTACTTAGTACATTATACTATATTCCCCATATAATGTAATGTAGTTTCAGGGAATACATTTAATGTTATGTACTACGGCCATATTATGTATAGCGAGCATACCTCCCTCCTCCACCTGACTATAAATTCAAGTACTATATAATGTAATGATCCTAGGACCATAGACAAACACACCTCGCACTAAACCCATTGGAACCGCTAATTTATACACACTCTGCTCTAAAGGTACGGATATTCAGCACCAAATAATATTCATGGTTCAGGACCAGCTATGAAACATCTCTTGAAGGACCGGTTTCTAAAGGACCAGGTTATCTATTAATCGATCTTCTCACGTGAAATCAGCAACCCGCTGCATATAAGATCCTACGTTACTAGCTTCAGGACCATACTTTCCCCCTACACCCCTAGCACTACTTGCTCTTTTGCGCCTCTGGTTCCTATATCAGGGCCACAACTTGGTTAATCCTCTCAACTTGCTCTTCACAGAAACATCTGGTTGGCTATATATCACCATTCTCCCTCTTAATCGCGGCATCCGGGGGGTTTGGCACTTTTGGTTCCCTTTTTTTTCTGGGCGTCTTCAATCTGCCCTTCCAGTGCGGCGGGTGAATACAATCTGTTGACGTGAGCATCACATGGTATTCGTCCTGCTTCTCATCCTCAGGGATCCATTAATGAGACGGTTTGCGTGTTAGGGGAATCATTTTGACACTGATGCACTTTGTCTTCCATTTGGTAATGGTGTGTCCACGGACTCTTATTTATGCTGCTATTTAGTGAATGCTTGTTGGACATAATTTTTCTATTTTACACTTCCTCTGACTTTCTTAACAACACTAGGCACTTTAAGCTAAAAATTCATTGTATTTTATCGTAATTTTTATCAAACTTTGTTTACATGCTTGTTTAACACATGCAACAATACTGGAGTTACATTAATAAAATTAAACGTTTGTTTATACATTTCATACCCACCACAAACCATACTAACTATTAAAAAACCCCCCTACCAATACAACATACCAAGCACCCGCACAAACAACCACCGAACATCCTACAAATTTTCCCATCAACAAACTAACATATTTTGATGTATCGATCAACAAATTCGTTTATTAATATCAATAAATTTTCCTATCAACAAACTAACATATTTTGATGTATCGATCAACAAATTCGTTTATTAATATCAATAAATTTTCCTATCAACAAACTAACATATTTTGATGTATCGATCAACAAATTCGTTTATTAATATCAATAAATTTTCCTATCAACAAACTAACATATTTTGATGTATCGATCAACAAATTCGTTTATTAATAACCCCGTCGCGTCTCCGTAGCTTACAATAAAGCATAGCACTGAAGATGCTAAGACGGTAAACTCATCCAGACCCAGAGACAAAAGACTTAGTCCTAACCTTACTGTTAACTATCGCTAGACATATACATGCAAGTATCCGCACCCCAGTGTAAATGCCCTTAACTTCTCACTCGAGATTAAAAGGAGCAGGTATCAGGCACACTAAATCGTAGCCCAAGACACCTTGCTCAGCCACACCCCCACGGGTACTCAGCAGTAATTAACATTAAGCAATAAGTGAAAACTTGACTTAGTTATGGCAATACCTAGGGTCGGTAAATCTTGTGCCAGCCACCGCGGTCATACAAGAAACCCAAGTTAACCAAATACGGCGTAAAGAGTGGCATACATGTTATCACACAGACTAAGATCAAAATACAACTAGGCTGTAATAAGCTTAAGATGTACCAAAGACCCCTTTAAAAACAATCTTAGCCCGCATGCAAGATCAATTAACCCCCACGAAAGCCAGGACACAAACTGGGATTAGATACCCCACTATGCCTGGCCTTAAATCTTGATACTTACCCCACTAAAGTATCCGCCCGGGAACTACGAGCACAAACGCTTAAAACCCTAAGGACTTGGCGGTGCCCCAAACCCACCTAGAGGAGCCTGTTCTATAATCGATAACCCACGGTACACCTAACCCTTCCTTGACAAAACAGTCTATATACCGCCGTCGCCAGCCTACCTCAAATGAGAGCCCAACAGTGGGCACAACAGCCCCCCGCTAAAAAGACAGGTCAAGGTATAGCCTATGGAAGGGAAGAAATGGGCTACATTTTCTAAACTAGAAAACTTCACGGAAAGGGGTGTGAAACCACTCCTAGAAGGCGGATTTAGCAGTAAAGCAGGACAATGTGAGCCTGCTTTAAGCCGGCCCTGGGGCACGTACATACCGCCCGTCACCCTCCTCATAAGCTACAGTCTATTATATACCTAAAACCAACACCAGCCAAAGACGAGGTAAGTCGTAACAAGGTAAGTGTACCGGAAGGTGCACTTAGCACACCGAGACGTAGCTATAATACAAAGCATTCAGCTTACACCTGAAAGATATCTACCCGTACCAGATCGTCTTGAGGCCTACTCTAGCCCAATCAAACTACCAATACAGAACAAACTTAAAACCCAACAGCACTTACTAAAACAAAACATTTTCTTATGGCTTAGTATAGGCGATAGAAAAGTCACTATGGCGCAATAGAACTCCGTACCGTAAGGGAAAGATGAAATAATAATGCAAACCCAAGCAATAAACAGCAAAGATAAACCCTTGTACCTTTAGCATCATGATTTAGCGAGAACAACCAAGCAAAATGAACTTAAGCTTGCCACCCCGAAACCCAAGCGAGCTACTTGCAAGCAGCTATCCATGAGCAAACCCGTCTCTGTGACAAAAGAGTGGGATGACTTGCTAGTAGAAGTGAAAAGCCAACCGAGCTGGGTGATAGCTGGTTGCCTGTGAAACGAATCTTAGTTCCCTCTTAATTTTCCTCCACGGACCAATCTAACCCGCACGAAGTAATAAAGAGCAATTTAAAGGGGGTACAGCCCCTTTAAAAGAGGACACAACCTCAAACAGAGGATAACTCTTCCCCCTTCTCCACATAGTAGGCCTTCAAGCAGCCATCAGCAAAGAGTGCGTCAAAGCTCTATCCCCCAAAAAATTTAAAAACACCACGAATCCCTTATTACTAACAGGCTAACCTATAATAATAGGAGAATTAATGCTAAAATGAGTAACCAGGGAATTCCCCTCTCAAGCGCAAACTTACATTACCCAATTATTAACAGATTACAATACCCCAACTCCAACTAGACTACAATATTACCTTTCCCCCTGTTACCCCAACCCAGGAGCGCCCATTAGAAAGATTAAAATCTGGAAAAGGAACTAGGCAAACCCAAGGCCCGACTGTTTACCAAAAACATAGCCTTCAGCCCATCAAGTATTGAAGGTGATGCCTGCCCAGTGACATAACGTTTAACGGCCGCGGTATCCTAACCGTGCGAAGGTAGCGCAATCAATTGTCTCATAAATCGAGACCTGTATGAATGGCTAAACGAGGTCTTAACTGTCTCTTTCAGATAATCAGTGAAATTGATCTTCCCGTGCAAAAGCAGGAATAAAAGCACAAGACGAGAAGACCCTGTGGAACTTAAAAATCAGCAGCCACTTTACAAAAAATTCAAACCTATAAGGCCTAAACATCACAAACTCTGGCCTGCATTTTTCGGTTGGGGCGACCTTGGAGAAAAACAGACCCTCCAATAAAATAAGACCTCCCTCTTAACCAAGAGCAACCCCTCGACGTACTAACAGTAAACCAGACCCAGTACAACTGACCAATGAACCAAGCTACCCCAGGGATAACAGCGCAATCTCCCTTAAGAGCCCATATCGACAGGGGGGTTTACGACCTCGATGTTGGATCAGGACATCCTAATGGTGCAGCCGCTATTAAGGGTTCGTTTGTTCAACGATTAACAGTCCTACGTGATCTGAGTTCAGACCGGAGTAATCCAGGTCGGTTTCTATCTGTGATAAACTTTTCCTAGTACGAAAGGGCCGGAAAAGTGAGGCCAATACTCGCAAGCACGCCTCATCCGCAAGCAATGAATCCCACTAAACTGCCTAAGACACCCACATTCACCCTAGTTCTAGAAAAGAACCGCTAGCGTGGCAGAGCTCGGCTAAATGCAAAAGGCTTAAGCCCTTTACTCAGAGGTTCAAATCCTCTCCCTAGCTTTCACCCTATCCCTCCCCACACAACCTACCATGACCCAATCCACACTAACATACCCTATTATATCCATATCCTATGTAGTCCCAATCTTAATTGCCGTGGCCTTCCTAACACTAGTAGAACGAAAAATCCTAAGTTACATACAAGCCCGAAAAGGCCCCAACATCGTAGGCCCTTTCGGTCTATTACAACCTATTGCAGACGGGGTAAAGCTATTCATTAAAGAGCCTCTCCGCCCATCCACCTCCTCCCCATTCCTCTTTGTCATAACCCCAATATTGGCCCTCATACTAGCACTCACTATCTGAATCCCCCTTCCCCTACCATTCTCCCTCACTGACATAAATCTAGGACTCCTATTCCTCCTAGCTATATCAAGCCTAGCCGTATACTCAATCTTATGATCAGGATGGGCATCAAACTCCAAATATGCTCTAATTGGTGCCCTACGAGCTGTAGCCCAAACTATCTCCTATGAAGTTACATTAGCCATCATCCTTCTATCCGTAATCCTACTAAGCGGAAACTATACCCTAAACACCCTAGCTACTACTCAAGAACCATTATACCTAATCTTTTCCACCTGACCGCTTACAATGATGTGATACATCTCCACGCTAGCAGAGACAAACCGTGCCCCATTTGATCTCACAGAGGGCGAATCAGAACTAGTCTCCGGCTTTAACGTAGAATACGCCGCAGGACCATTCGCTTTATTTTTCCTAGCCGAATACGCAAACATCATACTAATAAACACATTAACCACTATCCTATTCTTAAACCCAAGCTCACTCAACCTCCCCTCAGAATTATTCCCAACAGCTCTAGCCATAAAAATCCTCCTACTCTCCTCAGGCTTCCTATGAATTCGTGCGTCATACCCACGATTTCGCTACGACCAACTCATACATCTCCTTTGAAAAAACTTCCTACCATTGACACTAGCGCTATGCCTATGACATACTAGCATACCAGTCTGCTACGCAGGCCTACCTCCGTACCTAGCACCCTAGGGAAATGTGCCTGAATAACAAAGGGTCACTTTGATAAAGTGAACATAGAGGTATACCAACCCTCTCATTTCCTAACCAAACCTTAGAAAAGTAGGAATTGAACCTACACAAGAGAGATCAAAACTCCCCATACTTCCCTTATATTATTTTCTAGTAAGGTCAGCTAATAAAGCTATCGGGCCCATACCCCGAAAATGATGGTTTAACTCCTTCCCTCACTAATGAACCCGCATGCAATATTAATCTCCTGCCTAAGCCTACTCATAGGGACAACAATCACAATCTCAAGCACTCACTGAGTAATAGCCTGAACTGGCCTAGAAATCAATACCCTTGCTATCCTCCCCCTAATCTCAAAGCCACACCATCCTCGAGCAATCGAAGCTGCAATCAAATATTTCCTAATCCAAGCAACCGCCTCAGCACTAATTCTCTTCTCAAGCATAACCAATGCCTGATTTACAGGACAGTGAGACATCACCCAATTAAGCCACCTCCCCTCATCCCTCATCCTAACAACAGCAATCGCAATAAAACTAGGACTAGCACCATTCCACTTCTGATTCCCAGAAGTACTTCAAGGCTCGCCTATAACAACTGCCCTACTCCTATCCACCATGATAAAATTCCCCCCAATTACCCTCCTCCTCCTAACATCCCATTCCCTAAACCCAACCTTACTGACCACTATAGCAATCACCTCGGCTGCTCTCGGGGGTTGAATAGGTTTAAACCAAACCCAAATCCGAAAAATCCTAGCTTTTTCATCAATCTCCCATCTAGGTTGAATAATTATTATCATCATATATAACACCAAACTCACACTACTGACCTTCTATCTTTACTCACTAACCACAGCCACCGTATTCCTCATCCTAAACACAACTAAACCTACAAAACTCACAACAATAATAACTTCATGAACAAAGACCCCAATACTCAATGCAACCATAATATTGACCTTACTCTCTCTAGCAGGACTCCCACCATTAACAGGCTTCCTACCCAAATGATTCATCATTCAAGAATTAACAAAACAAGAGATATCTTCAACAGCTACAATCATCGCCTTACTTTCACTACTAGGACTATTCTTCTACCTCCGCCTCGCATACTACTCTACAATCACACTACCCCCAAACTCCACAAACCATATAAAACAGTGACACGTTAACAAGCCAACAAACTCCCAAGTTACCATCCTCGCCTCACTATCAATCCTGCTACTCCCACTAGCCCCTGCAATCTTAACTACTACCTAGAAACTTAGGATAATATGCCCCTAAACCGAAGGCCTTCAAAGCCTTAAACAAGAGTTAAACCCTCTTAGTTTCTGCTAAAATCCGCAGGGTACTAACCTACATCCTCTGAATGCAACTCAGATGCTTTAATTAAGCTAGAACTTTACCTAGACGGGTGGGCCTCGATCCCACAAAACTCTAGTTAACAGCTAAATGCCTCAACCTAATAGGCTTCCGTCTACTAGGCCCTGACACATCTTCCATGTGTATCGATGAGCTTGCAACTCAACATGAACTTCACCACAGAGCCGATAAGAAGAGGAATTGAACCTCTGTAAAAAGGACTACAGCCTAACGCCTCTACACTCAGCCATCTTACCTATGACCTTCATCAATCGATGATTATTCTCAACCAACCACAAAGATATCGGCACCCTATACTTAATCTTCGGCGCATGAGCTGGCATAGCTGGGACCGCCCTAAGCCTGCTTATCCGCGCAGAACTTGGCCAACCAGGTACTCTACTAGGAGACGATCAAATCTACAATGTAATCGTCACCGCCCATGCATTTGTAATAATTTTCTTTATAGTCATACCAATCATAATTGGGGGGTTCGGAAACTGATTAGTCCCCCTTATAATCGGCGCGCCCGATATGGCATTCCCGCGAATAAACAACATAAGCTTCTGACTACTTCCACCATCCTTCCTACTTCTCCTAGCCTCCTCCTCAGTAGAAGCTGGAGCAGGCACAGGATGAACCGTATACCCCCCACTAGCTGGCAACCTAGCACATGCCGGAGCTTCTGTAGACTTAGCCATCTTCTCCCTTCACCTAGCAGGCGTATCATCGATCCTAGGTGCAATCAACTTCATCACAACTGCCATCAATATAAAACCACCAACTCTCTCACAATATCAAACACCCCTATTCGTATGATCTGTCCTTATTACAGCCATCCTATTACTACTCTCACTCCCAGTACTAGCCGCCGGCATCACAATGCTTCTAACAGACCGAAACCTAAACACAACATTCTTCGACCCCGCTGGAGGAGGAGACCCTGTCCTATACCAACATCTATTTTGATTCTTCGGACATCCAGAAGTATATATCCTAATCCTACCCGGCTTTGGTATCATCTCCCACGTAGTAACTTACTACGCAGGTAAAAAAGAACCATTTGGCTATATAGGAATAGTATGAGCTATACTGTCTATTGGCTTCTTAGGCTTCATTGTATGAGCACATCATATATTTACAGTAGGAATAGACGTAGACACCCGAGCATACTTCACATCCGCTACCATGATCATCGCTATTCCCACTGGAATTAAAGTATTCAGCTGATTAGCTACACTACACGGAGGTACTATCAAATGAGATCCACCAATACTATGAGCCCTAGGCTTTATTTTCCTATTCACTATCGGAGGTTTGACAGGAATTGTCCTCGCAAACTCCTCACTAGACATCGCCCTACACGACACATACTACGTAGTTGCCCACTTCCACTATGTCCTCTCAATGGGAGCCGTTTTTGCTATCCTAGCAGGATTCACCCACTGATTCCCACTATTTACAGGATATACCCTACACCCAACATGAACTAAAGCCCACTTCGGAGTTATATTTACAGGTGTAAATCTGACTTTTTTCCCACAACACTTCCTAGGCTTAGCCGGTATGCCACGACGATACTCGGACTACCCAGACGCCTACACCCTATGAAATACTATATCATCCATCGGATCCTTAATCTCAATGACAGCCGTGATCATACTAATATTCATCATCTGAGAGGCCTTCGCGTCAAAACGAGAAATCATACAACCAGAATTAACTGCCACTAACATCGAATGAATCCACGGCTGCCCACCCCCATATCATACATTCGAGGAACCAGCATTCGTACAAATCCAAGAAAGGAAGGAGTCGAACCCTCATATGCTGGTTTCAAGCCAACCGCATTAAACCACTTATGCTTCTTTCTTATAAGATGTTAGTAAACCAATTACATAGCCTTGTCAGGACTAAATCACAGGTGAAACTCCTGTACATCTTATTATGGCCAACCACTCCCAACTAGGATTCCAAGACGCCTCATCTCCAATTATAGAAGAACTTGTAGAATTCCATGACCACGCCCTAATAGTTGCACTGGCAATCTGCAGCTTAGTCCTATATCTCCTAACACTCATACTTATAGAAAAACTGTCCTCAAGTACAGTCGACGCCCAAGAAGTAGAACTAATCTGAACTATTTTACCAGCTATCGTCCTTATCTTACTTGCCCTACCATCCCTACAGATCCTCTATATAATAGACGAAATTGATGAACCAGACCTCACCCTAAAAGCCATTGGCCATCAATGATACTGATCCTACGAGTATACAGACTTCGAAGACTTAACATTTGACTCATACATAACCCCAACATCCGACCTCCCGCTAGGACACTTTCGACTACTAGAAGTAGACCACCGAGTTGTAATCCCAATAGAATCCCCCATCCGCATTATCATCACCGCTGACGACGTCCTCCACTCATGAGCAGTACCCACCCTCGGAGTAAAAACCGATGCAATCCCAGGCCGACTAAACCAAACATCCTTCATCACTACTCGACCAGGAGTTTTCTATGGCCAATGCTCAGAAATCTGCGGGGCTAACCACAGCTACATGCCCATCGTGGTAGAATCTACCCCCCTCACCCACTTCGAAGCCTGATCATCACTACTCTCATCTTAATCATTGAGAAGCTATGAACCTAAGCGCTAGCCTTTTAAGCTAGAGAAAGAGGGACAATTCCTCCTTAATGAAATGCCACAACTAAACCCAAATCCATGATTCTTTATCATATTAATATCCTGATTAACCTTCGCATTAATTGTTCAGCCCAAACTACTCTCATTCACACCCACCAACCCACTCTCCAACAAAACCTTAACAACTACTAAGCCCCCCTCCTGAACCTGACCATGACCCTAAGCTTCTTTGATCAATTCACAAGCCCATGCCTCTTAGGAATCCCCCTAATCCTACTATCAGTACTATTCCCCACTATACTCTTCCCCACACCAAACAACCGATGGATTACCAACCGCTTCTCCACCCTCCAATTGTGGGCTATTCATCTAATCACAAAACAGCTAATAATCCCCCTAGATAAAAAAGGCCATAAATGGGCCCTAATCCTAACCTCACTAATGATACTCCTACTCACAATCAACCTACTAGGCCTCCTACCCTATACATTCACCCCAACAACCCAACTATCAATAAACATAGCACTAGCCTTCCCACTCTGACTTGCCACATTACTTACAGGCCTACGAAACCAACCCTCAATCTCCCTAGGACACCTTCTGCCTGAAGGAACTCCAACCCCACTCATCCCCGCCCTAATCCTAATTGAAACAACCAGCCTACTTATCCGACCACTAGCCCTAGCAGTACGCCTTACAGCAAACCTCACAGCAGGGCACCTACTCATCCAACTAATCTCTACAGCCACTGCTGCTTTACTTCCAATCATACCAGCAGTATCCCTCCTATCCATGTCCGTTCTACTACTACTGACAATCCTAGAAGTAGCCGTAGCTATAATCCAAGCCTACGTCTTCGTCCTACTACTAAGTCTATACTTACAAGAAAACATCTAATGGCCCACCAAGCACACTCATATCACATAGTAGACCCAAGCCCTTGACCAATCTTCGGAGCAACAGCCGCCCTACTTACAACCTCTGGACTAGTTACATGATTTCACAACAACTCCTCACAACTCCTAAGCCTAGGACTACTCTCCATACTCTTGGTTATAGTGCAATGATGACGAGACATCGTACGGGAAAGCACATTCCAAGGTCATCACACCCCCACAGTTCAAAAAGGATTACGATACGGAATAATCCTTTTCATCACATCCGAAGCATTCTTCTTTCTAGGCTTCTTCTGAGCATTCTTCCACTCAAGCCTAGCCCCTACGCCAGAACTAGGCGGACAATGACCCCCTACAGGAATTACACCCCTCAACCCCCTAGAAGTACCCCTACTAAACACTGCCATCCTACTAGCCTCAGGTGTCACCGTAACATGAGCACACCATAGTATTACAGAGAGCAACCGAAAGCAAGCAATCCACGCACTAACCATAACAATCGCCCTCGGATTCTACTTCACAGCACTCCAAGCAGCAGAATATTACGAAGCCCCATTCTCAATCGCCGACAGCGTATACGGCTCCACCTTCTTCGTCGCCACAGGATTCCATGGACTCCACGTAATCATTGGATCCTCATTCCTATCAATCTGCCTACTACGACTAATTAAATTCCACTTTACATCAAACCACCACTTTGGCTTCGAAGCAGCAGCCTGATATTGACACTTCGTAGACGTCATCTGATTATTCCTCTATATAACTATCTACTGATGAGGATCCTACCCTTCTAGTATATTAATTACAATTGACTTCCAATCTCTAAAATCTGGTATAACCCCAGAGAAGGGTAATCAACATAATCCTGTTTATACTCACCCTATCCCTCACCCTAAGCGCTCTCCTAACCACACTAAACTTTTGACTCTCCCAAACCAACCCAGACTCAGAAAAACTATCCCCATACGAATGTGGCTTTGACCCACTCGGCTCCGCCCGACTCCCATTCTCTATCCGATTTTTCCTCAGTAGCAATCCTATTCCTCCTATTCGACCTAGAAATCGCACTCCTACTCCCACTCCCCTGAGCCATCCAACTCGAATCACCCACCAACACCCTAACCTGAACATCCCTCATCATCCTCCTACTTACATTAGGCCTAGTTTATGAATGAGCCCAAGGAGGCCTAGAATGAGCAGAATAAAACTAGAAAGTTAGTCTATCCAAGACAGTTGATTTCGGCTCAACAGATCATAGTCCATCCCTATGACTTTCTCCATGACACCGTTACACCTAAGCTTCTACTCAGCCTTCACTCTAAGTAGCCTAGGACTAGCCTTCCACCGAACCCACCTAATCTCAGCCCTACTATGCTTAGAAAGCATAATACTATCTATATACATCGCCCTGTCATCCTGACCTGTCGAGAACCAAGCAGCATCATTCACCCTAACACCAATCTTAATGCTCACATTCTCAGCCTGCGAAGCAGGCACCGGTCTAGCAATACTAGTAGCCTCCACACGAACCCACGGCTCAGATCACTTACATAACCTAAACCTCCTACAATGCTAAAAGTCATCATCCCAACAATCATACTCCTACCTACAGCCCTTCTATCCCCCCCAAAACTTATATGAACTAACACAACCATACATAGCATCCTAACCGCTACCATCAGCCTACAATGACTCCTCCCAACGTACTACCCTCACAAAAACTTAAATCAGTGAATCGGAGTAGACCAAACCTCATCCTCCCTACTAACCTTATCCTGCTGACTACTACCCCTTATAATCATAGCAAGCCAAAACCACCTCCAACACGAACCATTAACACGAAAACGTCTATTCATCACAACCTTAATCACAATCCAACCCCTCATCATATTAGCCTTCTCAGCCACAGAACTTACACTATTCTATATCTCCTTCGAAGCAACCCTAATCCCCACCCTAATCCTAATCACACGATGAGGAAACCAACCAGAACGCCTAAGCGCAGGTATCTACCTTTTATTCTACACCCTCATCAGCTCTCTACCCCTACTAATTGCAATCTTACACTTACATACACAAATCGGCACCCTTCAACTAACAACGCTAAAACTAACCCCCCTTATGCCCACCAACACCTGAACTAACCTCCTCCTAAACCTAGCCCTACTAGCGGCATTCCTAGTAAAAGCCCCCCTATATGGCCTACACCTGTGACTCCCCAAAGCCCACGTAGAAGCCCCCATCGCTGGGTCCATACTACTCGCCGCCCTACTCCTAAAACTAGGCGGATATGGCATCATACGAATCACACTTCTAACAGGCCCCCTGCCAAATCACCTACACTACCCATTCCTCACCCTAGCCCTATGAGGAGCAGTAATGACTAGCTCAATCTGCCTACGTCAAACCGACCTAAAATCACTCATCGCCTATTCCTCCGTAAGCCACATAGGCTTAGTAATCGCAGCAAGCACAATTCAAACCCACTGGTCAATATCAGGAGCAATAATCCTCATAATCTCCCACGGACTAACCTCATCAATACTATTCTGCCTCGCCAATACAAACTACGAGCGCACACACAGCCGAATTCTCCTACTAACTCGAGGCCTTCAACCCCTCCTCCCACTAATAGCCACCTGATGACTGTTGGCCAACCTCACAAACATAGCACTCCCACCCACAACAAACTTAATAGCAGAACTGACCATCATAACAGCATTATTCAACTGATCCGCCCCTACACTCATCCTAACCGGAACCACAGTCTTTCTAACCGCCTCATACACCCTATCAATACTCCTAACAACTCAACGAGGAACCCTACCCACCCATATCACACTTATCCAAAACTCAAATACACGAGAACATCTTCTAATAGCCCTACACATCACCCCCATGCTACTATTGATTCTAAAACCTGAACTCATCTCCACAGCCCTCTAATGCAAGTATAGTTTCAACCCAAACATTAGATTGTGATTCTAAAAATAGAAGTTAAACCCTTCTTACTCGCCGAGGGGAGGTTAAACCAACAAGGACTGCTAACCCCTGTATCTGAGCCTAAAACCTCAGCCCCCTTAACTTTTAAAGGATAATAGCAATCCACTGGTCTTAGGAACCACCCATCTTGGTGCAACTCCAAGTAAAAGTAATGGAGACCGCACTCCTCTTAAATACCTCCATACTTCTAACACTAACAACCATCCTAACACCTATACTCATACCCCTACTATCAAAGGAACTCAAAAACTCTCCAACCACCATCACAAATACAATTAAGACGGCCTTCCTAATCAGCCTCATACCAATAACCCTATTTATATACTCTGGCATAGAAAGCGTTATCTCATACTGAGAATGAAAATTTATCACAAACTTTAAAATTCCCCTCAGCTTCAAAATAGACCAATACTCAACAACATTCCTCCCCATCGCACTATTTGTAACATGATCTATCCTACAATTCGCAACTTGGTACATAGCAACAGAACCATACATCACAAAATTCTTCTCTTACCTACTAATATTCTTAATTGCCATACTAACCTTAACTACCGCCAACAACATATTCCTACTATTCATCGGCTGAGAGGGTGTAGGAATCATATCATTCCTACTAATCGGCTGATGGCAAGGACGAGCAGAAGCCAACACAGCTGCTCTCCAAGCTGTCCTCTACAACCGAATCGGAGATATCGGCCTCATTTTAAGCATAGCATGACTCGCATCAACTACAAATACCTGAGAAATGCAAACCCTCTCATCCCAACCTCCAACACTTCCACTATTAGGACTCATCCTAGCCGCTGTTGGAAAGTCAGCCCAATTTGGACTCCACCCATGACTACCCGCTGCTATAGAAGGCCCAACCCCAGTCTCAGCACTACTCCATTCCAGCACTATAGTGGTAGCCGGAATTTTCCTACTAATCCGCACCCACCACATACTCACCAACAATCAAACTGCCCTCACCCTATGCCTATGCCTAGGGGCCCTATCCACACTATTTGCCGCCACATGTGCTCTAACACAAAATGACATTAAAAAAATCATTGCCTTTTCAACATCAAGCCAACTAGGGCTCATGATAGTCACCATTGGCCTTAACCTCCCACAACTAGCTTTCTTCCACATTTCAACACACGCCTTCTTCAAAGCCATACTGTTCCTATGCTCAGGATCAATCATCCACAACCTCAATGGAGAACAAGACATCCGAAAAATAGGTGGCCTACAAAAAACTCTCCCAATAACAACTTCTTGCCTCACCATTGGCAACCTTGCTTTAATAGGAACGCCATTTCTAGCAGGATTTTACTCAAAAGACCCTATCATCGAGAACTTAAACACCTCTTACCTAAACGCCTGAGCCCTTCTACTTACACTACTAGCCACATCATTCACCGCAACATACAGCTTACGCATAACCTTGCTAACCCAAACAGGATTCACCCGCTCACCCTCAATAACCCCAACAAATGAAAACAACCCAACAATTACCAACCCGATCATCCGCCTTGCCCTAGGCAGCATCCTAACCGGCCTACTCATCACCTCATATATCCCACCCACAAAAACCCCCCCAATAACTATACCTACCCTAACAAAAACCGCAGCCATCACTATCACCATCCTAGGAGTCATCCTAGCCATTGAACTATCAAACATAACACATACACTATCCAAACCAAAACAAAACACCATTCTAAACTTCTCCTCATCGTTAGGATTCTACAACCCACTAATACATCGACTCACCTCCTTAAAACTACTTAACACCGGACAAAAAATCGCCCTAAGCCTAATCGACCTATCCTGATACAAAAAAATAGGCCCCGAAGGAGTTGCTAGCCTACAATTAATAGCAACCAAAACCTGAACCACCCTTCACACCGGATTGATCAAAACCTATCTGGGATCATTTGCCCTATCCATCCTCATCATCCTGCTGATACAAACCCAAAATTAATGGCCCCCAACATCCGAAAAACCCACCCCTTACTAAAAATAGTCAACAACTCCCTAATCGACCTCCCCACACCTTCAAATATCTCAGCCTGATGAAACTTCGGCTCTCTCCTAGGAATCTGCCTAGCCACACAAATCATCACAGGACTCCTACTAGCAATACACTACACCGCAGACACAACCTTGGCCTTCTCATCCGTAGCCCACACCTGCCGCAACGTACAATATGGCTGACTAATCCGCAACCTACATGCAAACGGAGCCTCATTCTTCTTTATCTGCATCTACCTTCACATCGGACGTGGATTTTATTACGGCTCATATCTTTACAAAGAAACCTGAAATACAGGGGTTATCCTACTGCTCACCCTCATAGCAACTGCCTTCGTAGGATACGTTCTACCCTGAGGCCAAATATCATTCTGAGGGGCCACAGTAATCACCAACCTATTCTCAGCCATCCCATACATCGGCCAAACCCTTGTAGAATGAGCCTGAGGTGGGTTCTCAGTAGACAACCCAACACTAACTCGATTCTTTGCCCTACACTTCCTCCTCCCATTTATAATCGCAGGGCTTACCCTCATTCACCTCACCTTCCTCCACGAGTCTGGATCCAACAACCCCCTGGGTATTTCATCAAATTGCGATAAAATCCCATTCCACCCCTACTTCTCCCTAAAAGATGCCCTAGGATTTATCCTTATATTTCTACCACTAACAACATTAGCCCTATTTTCACCTAACCTTTTAGGAGACCCAGAAAACTTCACCCCCGCAAACCCACTAAGTACACCTCCCCACATCAAGCCAGAATGATATTTTCTATTTGCATACGCCATTCTACGCTCCATTCCAAACAAACTAGGAGGTGTACTAGCACTGGCTGCCTCAGTACTTATCCTATTCCTCAGCCCATTCCTCCATAAATCTAAACAGCGCACAATAACATTTCGCCCCCTCTCCCAACTACTATTTTGAACCCTTGTCACCAACCTCATTATCCTAACCTGAGTAGGTAGCCAGCCTGTAGAACACCCATTCATCATCATCGGTCAATTAGCCTCCCTTACCTACTTCACCACCATCTTAATCCTCTTCCCCATCACCAGCACCCTAGAGAACAAAATACTCTACTAAAATACTCTAATAGTTTATAAAAACATTGGCCTTGTAAGCCAAAGAATGAAGACTACGCCCCTTCTTAGAGTTACCTCCCCATCAAAGAAAGAGGACTCAAACCTCTAACCCCAGCTCCCAAAGCTGGCATTTTAAATTAAACTATTCTCTGACCCACCCTATACAGCCCGAACGGCCCCACGAGATAACCCCCGCACAAGCTCTAACACAACAAACAAAGTCAACAACAGCCCCCATCCCCCCACCAAAAACATTCCAACGCCTCATGAATAGAACAAAGCCACACCACTAAAATCCAACCGAACAGCAAACACACCCCCGCTATCAACAGTGCCCACTCACCACCCCAAACACTCACCAAGCCCCCCAACAACTCCTCCAACAACAATAACCAAAACAAACCCCACGCCATACCCCACAACACGCCAATCCCCCCAAGCTTCTGGGTAAGGATCCGCTGCCAATGACACAGAGTATACAAAAACCACCAGCATGCCCCCCAAATAGACCATAAAGAGAACTAATGACACAAAAGAAACCCCCAAACTTACCAATCACCCACACCCCACCACCGACGCCGCCACCAAACCTACTACCCCATAATATGGAGAAGGATTAGAGGCAACCGCCAAGCCCCCCAAAACAAAGCACAACCCTATAAAAAACAAAAAATAAGCCATAGCAAATTCTTGCTTGGCTTTTCTCCAAGGCTTGTGATCTGAAAAACCACCGTTGATATCTCAACTACAAGAACAAAATAATGTAAAGCCCCTACATATTCGGTGCCCCCCCTACCCCCCCATGTTTTTACATAGGGTTATGTACTTAGTACATTATACTATATTCCCCATATAATGTAATGTAGTTTCAGGGAATACATTTAATGTTATGTACTACGGCCATATTATGTATAGCGAGCATACCTCCCTCCTCCACCTGACTATAAATTCAAGTACTATATAATGTAATGATCCTAGGACCATAGACAAACACACCTCGCACTAAACCCATTGGAACCGCTAATTTATACACACTCTGCTCTAAAGGTACGGATATTCAGCACCAAATAATATTCATGGTTCAGGACCAGCTATGAAACATCTCTTGAAGGACCGGTTTCTAAAGGACCAGGTTATCTATTAATCGATCTTCTCACGTGAAATCAGCAACCCGCTGCATATAAGATCCTACGTTACTAGCTTCAGGACCATACTTTCCCCCTACACCCCTAGCACTACTTGCTCTTTTGCGCCTCTGGTTCCTATATCAGGGCCACAACTTGGTTAATCCTCTCAACTTGCTCTTCACAGAAACATCTGGTTGGCTATATATCACCATTCTCCCTCTTAATCGCGGCATCCGGGGGGTTTGGCACTTTTGGTTCCCTTTTTTTTCTGGGCGTCTTCAATCTGCCCTTCCAGTGCGGCGGGTGAATACAATCTGTTGACGTGAGCATCACATGGTATTCGTCCTGCTTCTCATCCTCAGGGATCCATTAATGAGACGGTTTGCGTGTTAGGGGAATCATTTTGACACTGATGCACTTTGTCTTCCATTTGGTAATGGTGTGTCCACGGACTCTTATTTATGCTGCTATTTAGTGAATGCTTGTTGGACATAATTTTTCTATTTTACACTTCCTCTGACTTTCTTAACAACACTAGGCACTTTAAGCTAAAAATTCATTGTATTTTATCGTAATTTTTGTTTTATACATGCAATTTTACGTATACTTAACATGCATTTGCCACTGGAGTTACATTAAAAATAAAACCATCCATTTGTATCATTCGTCACCACACCAAACATTTCCTCTATAAATCCAC